CGATGTAGAAACAACTTCCGAAACGAAGGCGACTAAACAGGAACAAGGGGGATCCACCGAAGAAGACCCTTCCCTTTGTTCGGAAGAAAAAGAGGATCCGGACAAAATAGATGAAACGGAAGAGATCCGGGTGAATGGAAAGGAAAAAACAAAAGATGAATTCCACTTTAAAGAGACATCCTATAAGGATAGCCCTGTTGACGAAGATTCTTATCTTGATGGGTATCAAGAGAATTGGGAATTGGGAAGACTTAAAGAAGAAAAAAAAGAAAAGACCCATGCCCATGCCCATTTCCGGTTTGAAAAACCTCTTATGACTTTTTTTTTCGATTATAAACGATGGAATCGTCCATTTAGATATATAAAAAATGATCTATTTGAAAATGCTGTACGAAATGAAATGTCACAATATTTTTTTTATACATGTCCAAGTGATGGAAAAGAAAAAATATCTTTTACGTATCCGTCACTAAAAATTTATTATTAAATTATAAAATAAAATAATTATAAAATAAAAAGATTAATAAAAATATTAATACATAAGATAAATACAAGAATAGATAAGACGAAATTCGTCCACCTCCCATATATTTAATCCCTTCTCCCATAAAGAAACTTGCAACCCCAACCCCATTTATAATTCCATCAATTATACGTCTATCAAAAAACTGAATTAGTTCGGCTAATCCTCTTATACTCATGATTAAGACTCTAGTATAAAAAATGTCTATGTAACCACGATTATATGACCAATTGTATACCACTTTTTTTATTTGGTCCAAGATAATTCTTTTAGGACCCCTTTTTACAAATGAATTGATTAAGTCCAAATTCTTGAAAGATGAATAAACAGACCCATATAAAATGGATGCTATAAATAGTCCAAAAAGAGCTATACTTACTGAAAAAATTGCATTTGTAAAAAATTCATACCAATTCACAGAATAGTTTGAATTTTTATTCAAAAGGTTTCTCGATGGAGTTAACCATTTCGATAATATATCAAAATCTACTACTCCTTGATCAAAATCAATTCCTATTGATCCCATGAACAAAGTAAATAGTGTCAATATAAGAAGAGGAAATAGCATAGTATTGTCCGATTCGTGAGGATACATGTAAGTGTATTTATTTATAAAAGAAGTACTCAAGTATCGCATTCGATTTTTTATATTATCATTAATTTGATATGTATCCTTTGAAAAAAAGAAGACCTTATTATTAATTGTTGATAAAAGTAAATTTCTATTGACTACTTTCGGTACTGCTTTTCCCCATAGAGATATGGAATAGAATGAACTATTTTTAGTACTACTATAATTTTGAAAATGAACACGCAAATGCCCATCAAAGGTTAGTAAATACATTCGAAACATATAAAATGCGGTTAATCCCGCTGTAAAACAAGCTATTATTGCAAAAATTGGTGAATACAACCAACTATCATTAATAATTTCATCCTTGGACCAAAAACAAGCAAGAGGCGGAATACCACAAAGAGAAAGTGTACCTAATAAGAAAGTAGTTCTTGTAATTGGAACATATCTTGTTAAACCGCCCATAAGAACCATATTCTGACTTTTATCGGGTGAATATCCAACAATAGGTTCCATAGAATTAATAATGGATCCAGATCCCAAAAACAATAAAGCTTTAGAATAGGCATGAGTTATTAAATGGAATAAGGCAGCTCGATAAGAACCTATACCTAGAGCTAACATAATATAACCCAGTTGAGACATTGTGGAATAGGCTAAACTTCTTTTAATATCTCTTTGAGCGAGAGCCAAAGTAGCTCCTAAGAGTACTGTTATTATGCCTATTAAAGAAACGAAATTCATTATGTAAGGTATAACTCTGAAAAGAGGAAGAAGCCGAGCTACAAGAAAAATTCCCGCTGCTACCATGGTAGCAGCGTGTATAAGAGCCGAAATAGGGGTGGGCCCCTCCATAGCATCAGGTAACCATATGTGAAGAGGGAATTGTGCAGATTTAGCAATTGCGCCGACGAATAATAAAAAGGCGCAGAGAGTAACAAATGTAGAATTGACCCCATTACTATGGATCAAGTTATTAACTATTTTGAACAAATCCCGAAATTCTAAACTGCCAGTTATCCAATAAAAAGCTAAGATTCCTAATAATAAACCAAAGTCTCCTACACGATTAGTTATAAAGGCTTTTTGGCAAGCACTTGCTGCAACCGGTCGTGTAAACCAAAAACCTATTAATAAATATGAACACATTCCTACGAGTTCCCAAAAAATATAAATTTGTATCAAATTAGAACTAGTAACTAATCCCAACATGGAAGTATTAGAAAAACTCATATAAGCAAAAAATCTAAAATATCCTTGATCATGAGACATATAATTGTCACTATAAATAAGAACCATGATTCCAACAGTAGTAATTAGTATTAACATAATAGAAGTAAGTGGATCGATCAAGTGTCCAAACTCTAAGGAAAAATCATTATTGATAGTCCAAGACCATAAATATTGATAGATAAAACTTCCATTTATTTGCTGAATAGACAGACTGGCCGAAAAGGCCATAGTTATACTTAGCAGTAAAACACTAGTAAAACCCCACATACGACGAATATTTTTTGTTGCTGTAGGAATAAACAAAAGTCCAAATCCTATTGACATAGTAACTGGAAGTGGAAGAAAGGGTATTATCCATGCGTATTGATATGTTTGTTCCATAAAAAAATATTTGTTTTTTTATTGTTATAAATTTAATTGTTTCAAATCCACCAACCAAAAGAACAATAATAAAAGAAATCAACAAAAAATAAAAAAAAAAAATTATTATCTATTTCATTTAGCCCTAGATATATATGTGATATGGCATAGGTATATATACATGGATACGTATATATAATTCATAATCTTTTGGTATATTTTGTATATATGTATATATTTATTTTTACATATTTACATATATATTATATAATTATATAGAATTATATTTATATTATTATGATATGTTTTACATGTTTTGAACAAAGTATTTATAATCCATGGGATAAGTATGGATAATGACGAAAAAATATGGATAATGACGAAAAAACGATCTAAATATATGTCTTTCACATACAATAATAAAAATTAGTATTTTGTTTTTGAATGGCGGTTCCAAAAAAACGTATTTCTCGATCAAAAAAACGTATTCGTAGAAATATTTGGAAGAAGAAGGGATATTTAACAGCAGTAAAAGCTCTTTCTTTAGCTAAATCGGTTTCCACTGGGCATTCAAAAAGTTTTTTTGTGCAACAAACAAGTAATAAAATTTTGGAATAATCTAAATCGACATACCATTAAGAACTTAAAAATTTTTAAGATATAATGATTCACATTAACTAATGTATTGAATGTATTTAACTCCTTAATATCAATATTAGTTAGAACTAACTGCTGTGGCGTGTTATATAGTAAATAATAATTCTTATGTTTACTGGCCTCTTAGTATAGTACTAAGTATTCTAATTTTTCTCTATCAATTAAATTTTCAATTTAAATTGAAAATTTAATTGATAGAGAAAAAGTTTTTTGTTATATGCCTAGCCCAAAACCTAATTAGAAGTATAGTTACTAGATAGTATTTATAATAAATTACGAAGAGTATTATTAATGATACTAAGGTATCGAAATTATTAGAAAAATGCCTCGACTAAAATTACGATAAATATGACATTAATTTTTTTTTATAAAAAAATTAATCTTTTTAATTTTCAATACATTAATTAAAATTAAAAAAATCATCTAAAAAAGGATGATTTTTAGTTCTATAACTCGACCCTTGGCCCGGAACAAAACTATCTAGTTCTGACTGTTTTGGTATAACTCCATTTTTACATTCTAAACTAGATACATGAAAGTTGATTCTTAAAGCTAAACCCTACGGCAATACTTAGTAAACATTCAAATATTAATTTAAATAAGTCTTTTTTCATCGGTTCTAACGTTTACTAACTATATTGAATCCTTGAATCTTGACCATTCAACATGAATTGACTATTATTTATTAATATTTCAAATAAGCCGCCATGGTGAAATTGGTAGACACGCTGTTCTTAGGAAGCAGTGCTAGAGCATCTCGGTTCGAGTCCGAGTGGCGGCATACCCTAAAAGGGACACAGCGGATCCTATAATATATTTAATTCTCGATTTTAATTCTATAATGGAGAACCCCCGCCCTTTTTATGATATTTGCAACTTTAGAACATATATTAACTCATATCTCTTTTTCGATTATTTCAATTGTGATTACGATTCATTTTATGACCTTATTAGTCCACGAAATCGTAGGATTACGCAATTCATCGGAAAGAGGTATGATAGCTACCTTTTTATCTATAACAGGATTATTAGTTATTCGTTGGATTTATTCGGGTCATTCCCCATTAAGTAATTTATATGAGTCATTAATCTTCCTTTCATGGAGTTTCTCCATTATTCATATGATTCCTAAAATACGAAATAATAAAAATTATTTAAGCGTAATAACCGCGCCAAGTGCTATTTTTACCCAAGGTTTCGCCACGTCGGGTCTTTCAACCGAAATGCATCAATCCGCTATATTAGTACCCGCTCTACAATCTCAGTGGTTAATGATGCACGTAAGTATGATGCTATTAAGCTATGCAGCTCTTTTATGTGGATCATTATTATCAGTCGCTCTTTTAGTCGTTACATTTCGAAAAAACATCAATATGTTTTTTAAAAGCAAGAATTATGTATTAGTAATTAAATCATTTCTCGTTGGCGAAGTCGAATATTTGAATGATAAAAGAAGTGTTTTTAAAAACACTTCTTTTATTTCATTTCGAAATTATTACAAATATCAATTGACTCAGCGTTTAGATTATTGGAGTTATCGTGTCATTAGTTTAGGCTTTACCTTTTTAACCATAGGCATTCTTTCTGGAGCAGTATGGGCTAATGAGGCTTGGGGATCTTATTGGAATTGGGACCCTAAGGAAACTTGGGCATTTATTACTTGGATCATATTCGCGATTTATTCACATACTAGAACAAATAAAAGTTTACAAGATACACATTCGGCACTTGCGGCTTCTATAGGATTTCTTATAATTTGGATATGTTATTTTGGGATCAATCTATTAGGAATAGGTTTACATAGTTATGGTTCATTCACATTAACATCTAATTGAATAAACGATACATAACATAAGAACATCATCTCATATGTATCTCGAATTTTTGCGAACCATTTGACTCCCGAAATAAAATGATTCGCAAAAACTCGAGATACATCTCATTACAACTCTAATTCACTTTATTTTACAGAATTATAAGACTTGCCGTCTCATTAATAAAAACTATCTAGAAAAAATAATTAGATAAGATAGCTTGTACCTTGTCAACTGATAATAAGAGAACGAAATCGGGATAAATACCAATACCTATTATTGGTAAAAAGAGACAGATCGAAACAAAAAGTTCTCGTGGTCCAGAATCCACAAAATTAGAATTTGGAACATTGAATAACTTGTATCCGTAGAACATCTGACGTAACATAGATAATAAATAAATAGGAGTTAATATCATTCCAATTGCCATTCCAAAAGTAATTAGTACTTTTGGAATTAAAAGATATTTTGAGCTGGTAATTATTCCAAAAAATACTACTAATTCTGCAACAAAACCACTCATCCCTGGCAATGCAAGAGAGGCCATCGAAAAGCTACTGAACATTGTAAATATTTTCGGCATCGGGACAGCTATCCCCCCCATTTCGTCGAGAGAAACAAGAGGTATTCTATCACAACAGGTTCCTGCCAAGAAAAAAAGTGCAGCACCAATAAATCCATGAGAAAGTATTTGTAGAATGGCTCCATTTAGTCCCATGTTGGTTATAGAACCAATTCCTATAATTGTGAAACCCATGTGAGATACAGAGGAATAGGCTATTCTCTTTTTTAAATTGCGTTGACCAAAAGAGGTTAAAGCCGCATAGATTATTTGTATTGTTCCCACTATCACCAACCACGGAGAAAATATGGAATGAGCACGGGGTAATAATTCCATATTGATCCGAATCAATCCATATGCTCCCATTTTTAATAAAATTCCGGCAAGAAGCATACATGTACTGTAATGTGCTTCTCCATGGGTATCTGGTAACCAGGTATGTAGGGGTATGATCGGCGATTTGACAGCATAAACAATAAGGAAGCCAAAATAGAATATTATTTCCAATGCCATAGGATATGATTGATTAGCAAGTCTTTCAAAATCTAATGTAGGTTCAGTGGAACCATATAAACCCATACCTAGAACTCCTATTAATAGAAAAATAGAACCCCCCGCAGTATACAAAATGAACTTTGTAGCCGAGTATAAGCGCTTCTTTCCTCCCCACATGGATAAAAGTAAGTAAACAGGAATTAATTCTAACTCCCACATGATAAAAAAAAGTAAAAGGTCTCGAGAAGAAAATGATCCTATTTGACCACTGTACATTGCTAACATAAAGAAATGGAATAATCGTGAATTTCGAGTAACTGGCCAAGCCGCTAAAGTAGCTAAAGTAGTAATAAATCCTGTCAGTAAAATGGGTCCCACGGAAAGCCCATCGATTCCCAGTCTCCAGTGAAAATCTAAAATATTTATCCATTTCCAATCTTCTTCCAATTGGATTAAGGGATCGCCCAATTGGAAATGATAACAGAATGCATAGGTCGTTAAAAGGAGTTCTAATAAGCATATACATATAGTATACCATCGAAATACCTTATTCCCCCTATGGGGAAGAAAAAAAATGGAAGAACCCGCGAATATAGGCAAAACAACAAGTATTGTTAACCAAAACCAAGGAAAATGACTCGTGATAAAGACAAGATACGCTTTGACCAGAAAAGCCCGTGCTCGGAATAATATATCGATTTTATCGAGTACGGGCTTTTGTCGGTAAATGAGGAATCAAATGATTCAAGTGGAGTTTTTGTAACGTATCAATTAATAAGATAGACCCATGCTGCGAGTTGTTTCATGCCATAAATAAACACGGACACTCAAAAAGTCTGTCGGGCAAGCGGATTCACATCTCTTACAACCTACACAATCCTCGGTTCTTGGTGCGGAAGCAATTTGTTTAGCTTTACATCCGTCCCAAGGTATCATTTCCAATACATCTGTGGGGCAGGCGCGCACACATTGAGTACACCCTATACATGTATCATAAATTTTTACTGAATGTGACATTAAATCTATAAATTCCCGTTTTGAACATAAAAAATTTTCGATCTGGTATGGTAAAAATAAATGGTAGTAAATTAATTATATGTTTATATTGTAGACACCAGATGAATCAATGATTTATTAATTTTTTTAAGAATCAATATATTTCTAAATTTATTCATGAAAAAGTGCCAAGATACTTTGATTTCTCTTTCAACAACCACAGTCATACAATACAAGTCGCACATCTTAATCCAAATTGGTCAACAAATAATACAATATTTAATTAATATTAATGGAATTTTAATTCTATTTTAAATTCGAATAAATCTAACAAATTAATATAAATTATTATTTTATTATTATATAATTTATATAATGAAAATCAATGATTACATAATGAATAATTACGACTAATTTAATTATTCAACAAATTTGCTTGATTGATACGAGTTGATTTTTTGTTATGATGGATCGATGAAACAATAGCTAATCCAATAGCAGCTTCAGCCGCTGCAATAGCTATAACAAAAATTGAGAAAATGTCTCCTTTTAATTGGCGACTATCAAATAAATCAGAAAATGTTACGAGATTGATATTAACTGAATTTAGTATAAGCTCAAGACACATAAGTGCTCTAACCATGTTTCGACTTGTGATTAATCCATAGATACCGATAGAAAATAAATAGACACTCAAAAAAAGTACATGTTCGAACACCATTGACTAACTCCTCATCAATTTAGATTCATTTAAATATGAATAACAATTCAACTGATTTCATTGACTAGAATAGAACAAAATATTACAGAACAATAGAAGGTATTGGCAATAGATTTAACTAAAAACCTTAAACCTTTACACCTTTTTTATTTTATTTCAAATTTAAAATTCTAAAAATTTTTAAAATAATAAGTATTTATGATTGACGAGCCATAGTAATTGCACCTATTAAAGAAATTAAAAGAATTATAGAAATGAGTTCAAATGGAAGATAAAAATCTGTTGATAAATGAATCCCAATTTGTTGAACATAACTTATTAGGTCCTGTTCTAGAATCTGGTTTGATCTTGTAGTCCAAAGAATTCCGTACCATGACGTATCTGGGATAGTAATAATTAGTGAAAAAAAAATACTTGTACAAACCAGTGAAGTAACCCCATCTCCAAGGGTCCAAAGGTGGGAAACATTGGAATATTCTGAGCCATTTATGAACATTACAGCAAATATGATTAAGACATTTATGGCTCCCACATAAATAAGAAGTTGTGCAGCAGCTATAAAATAAGAATTCGATAAAATATAGAATAAGGATATACAAACAAGAACTAATCCCAACGAAAAGGCAGAATAAATTGGATTGGTAAATAATACTATTCCCAGGCCCCCAAATATAAGAACGGATCCCAGAAATACTACAACAATATTATGTATTGATCCAGGTAAATCCATTATGTATGAAATAAGAAAATAAATAAATCGAAAGATTTCATGACCTTACTGAATAGTCCAGGAAGTAAAAATTAGCCTATTTTTTTAATTGTCTATGATACCGTTCCTAAATAAAATCTTAATGTAGTAATGCAGTATAGATTGTAATATAGATTAATGTAGATAAAGTTATTGGGCCAACTCTTCTTTATCTTCTGAATAAATTAAAATGAAAAAGAAGAGTTGGAATCTTATATTTCCAAATCAAAACGAAAAATATTAAATAAACCCGCTATTCTCAACAATCAATAGTTATCGTTTTACTTTTAGTTACATTGACTAAAAAAAAAAAAATAAATAAAAAAGCTTGGATCCTTTCTATCAAAATAGAAAAATAAAATCTTACTAATTGGTAATTGTTCTTGAATCAAGATATTTACCTTTGTCTATTTTTATTTGAGTCGAATTCATAACTGTTTGAATTGTGTAGTCTCCAATTACTGACATTGGTAACCGACCCAAAGCGATTTGATTATAATTCAATTCGTGACGATCATAAGTAGAAAGTTCATATTCTTCAGTCATTGATAAACAGTTAGTGGGACAATATTCGACACAGTTACCACAAAATATACAGACACCAAAATCTATACTATAGTTAATCAATATTTTATTTTTAATATCTCCTTCAAATCTCCAATCAACAACAGGTAGATCTATGGGGCACACACGAACACATACTTCACAAGCAATACATTTATCAAATTCAAAGTGGATTCGACCGCGGAAACGTTCTGATGTGATCGACTTTTCATAAGGATACTGAATAGTTACAGGTAAACGATTTGCATGGGATAAGGTAATTATAAAACTTTGACCAATATACCTTGCGGCTCGTATTGTTTGTTGACCATAATTCATGAACCCAGTCACCATAGGAAACATATTGTAGATATCCACGAATAAGTTGATGTTTCTTTCTCTTGTTTAAGAGAGGTTATGAGTCTAGAATACCATTATCGTATTGTGTTATTTATAGTGAAACAAGTTGGGAAGACGTTGTCAATAATAAATTACCTAGAGAAATAGGTAAAAGAAATTTCCATCCAAGATTTAATAGTTGGTCCATTCTCATCCTGGGTAAAGTCCATCTTGTTGTGATCGATATAAAAAGAAACACATAAGCTTTAGCTAATGTAATAAAGATACCAATTGTCATTCCAAAGACTCTAGCAATTTGATTTATTCCGAAAAGTTCAGGAACAGATATGTATGGAATAGATAAATTCCACCCACCTAAATAAAGAACTGTTACAAATAATGAAGAAACTAAGAGATTTAGATAAGAAGCAATATAAAATAAACCATATTTGATACCAGAATATTCGGTTTGATAACCTGCTACTAATTCTTCTTCTGCTTCTGGTAAATCAAAAGGTAATCTCTCGCATTCTGCTAGAGAAGAAATTATAAAAATGATAAACCCTATAGGTTGACGCCACATATTCCACCCCCAAAAACCATATTTTGACTGCGCCTCAACTATATCAACTGTACTTGAACTGTTTGATAATCATAGTCGATAATAACATAACTGTTCTCACCGCTATTCCAAAACCGTACATGAGGCTTCAGCTTCATACGGCTCCTCTATGGCCGCGTACAAATAAATGTAAGGACTGGTTCGGTATTTTTATAGGTATCTTTGCTTTGTGGGGTGGGGTAGATAGAATAAAAATACCGTGTAGAGTCCCAAAAATTAGACCAATGGAATTCTGTCTGCTAGAATAACAAAAAAAGGGCGCTTCCGAATTGATCTCATCCCTTATAATTAAATCTTCGGTAATAACTTAATCTTTCAATAAAATACTCGTTATATCAAGAGATAAAAAGAATTAGACATTCTTTACTGAATCATAAAGAATAAGAATTTCATATATACATATATATATTGGTATAGATGTAGGAAAAAATAAATAAAGATCTTTTTTATATTCTATTTCTTTTGTTCCTGTTCTTCTTTCTCATAAGAGGTATTCCTGAGAATAAATAAAGGATTAATTCGTTCTTGATAGTTATTTCTTTAATCAGTGACTAGGAGCATACTCTAGATCGGAATCGTGGGGAAGTACTGCTTGATCATTTCTACCAACTTAAAGCCCCTATCATCTTATGATTCGTTTTATGTGGAAATACCTCTTTTTTGATACCTTACATAATCTCTATTACTAATCCTTTGTGTACCTTGGTGTTCCTAACCGTTCACTGATTTTTGATTGATCTCCTGTATGGTAATACATACAAGACAGTAATCCCATACAGTTGATCTTTTGTACCCGCTTCAAGATATGATGACTAATTAAAGAATCTCAATCTTGGGATAAAGAGTTTATACTCCGTTAATGTTTACTTCTACTTTATTCTTGTATATAGGGAATGAGATTTTCTCTTTTTACTACACATTGATTGATAAGCTGTTTTATTTTACTCATATAACTATCTGGTTTAACTCATCGACCTGAATAACTCTGATGAATAAAAAAATCAAAATATCTATATCTATCCAATACATTAATTCCTCTTTCCTTTATTTCATTTTGAGGTCAAAGTTCATGTTCTAACGAATCACACGTAGAGATATTGATAACACACATAGAGTTAATGGTATTTCATAACTAATAGATTGAGCCGCAGCTCGCAAGCCACCTAAAAAAGAGTATTTATTATTCGATACATATCCTGATATAAGAAGCCCAATAGGAGCAATACTTGAAATGGAGATCCATAAAAAAACACCTATACTGAGATCAGCTAAAACAAGTCGATACCCAAAAGGAATTATTAAATAACTTAATACAATTGATATGACTGCTATAGACGGTCCGATACTAAACAAACGAATATCTCCTCTAGATGGTAGGAGGTCCTCTTTAAAAAGTAATTTAGTCCCGTCTGCTAGAGCTTGAAGAATTCCCAACGGGCCGGCATATTCGGGTCCAATACGTTGTTGTATCGCTGCGGATATTTCTCTTTCTAACCATACAATTACTAGCACTCCTATTATGATTCCCAATATAAGGGTCAAAGCAGGGATAAATAGCCATATGAGTCCATAGACTTCTTTTAAGGATTCTGATTTAGAAAAAGAATTGATAGTTTGTGTTTCTGTTGTGCCAATTATCATTTCAACGGTCAACTTCTCCCATAATGATATCTATACTACCTAGTATTGTCATGATATCAGCCAATTTCATTCTTTTAATTAGCTGAGGAAGAATTTGCAAATTGATAAAACCGGGCGGACGAATTTTCCATCTCCAGGGGAAAACACTATTATCTCCTATCAAATAAATTCCTAATTCTCCCTTCGGGGCTTCTACTCTTACATAAAGTTCTTGTTTCGACAATTCAAAATTAGGCGAAGGTTTTTTACTAATGAATCTATATTCAAAATCATTCCATTCGGAATTCCTTGCTCTATCTAAGCGCCGAATTTCTAAATTCTCATAGGGTCCTCCGGGAATTCCTTCTAAAGCCTGTTGAATAATTTTTATGGATTCCCTCATTTCGCCAATTCGTACTAAATAACGAGCTAATGAATCCCCTTCTTTTTGCCATTGGACTTCCCAATCGAATTCATTGTAACATTCATAATGATCAACTTTACGAAGATCCCATTGGATCCCAGAAGCTCGTAACATGGGTCCTGATAAGCCCCAATTTATTGCTTCTTCTACACCAATAATGCCCACTCCTTCAACTCGTTCCAAAAAAATGGGATTCCGCGTAATAAGTTTTTCATATTCAACAACACTCGTTAAAAAATAATCGCAGAAATCTAAACATTTATCTATCCAACCATGAGGTAGATCAGCAGCTATTCCTCCGATGCGGAAATAATTATGCATCATTCGCATACCTGTGGCAGCTTCGAATAGATCATATAGCAATTCTCTCTCTCTGAAAATATAGAAAAAGGGAGTCTGCGCACCGATATCCGCCATAAAAGGCCCAAGCCATAACAAATGCGAAGCTACACGACTCAGCTCTAGCATAATTACTCTGATATAGCTGGCCCTTTGGGGTACTTGAACATTTCCCAATTGTTCTGGTGCATTTACTGTTATTGCTTCGGTGAACATAGTAGCTAAATAATCCCAACGTGTTACATAAGGAAGATATTGTATAATTGTTCGGTTTTCCGCTATTTTTTCCATCCCTCTGTGTAAATAGCCCAATACGGGGTCACAGTCAATAACATCTTCACCGTCGAGAGTTATAATAAGTCTAAGAACACCATGCATCGATGGGTGATGAGGGCCCATATTGACTATCATGAGATCTTTTCTTGTAGCCGGTACAGTCATATCTTTTCTTTCCTAATTCATTATTCCATGAATTTCTCAAAACGAGGTTTATAAAAATAAAAACCTAAAAAAAAATTTCAAATGAATCCTCAAATTAACGAGTTTTTAGCTCCCGAATATCTAACTGACTAATTAATTTTTTATAATTTACTCTATTTTTCTTTGACAAATAAGCCAACAGCCGTTGACGTTTTCCCAGAATTTTTCGTAGACCTCTTTGAGATAAAAAATCTTTTTTGTGTAATTCCAAATGCGAGGTGAGTCTCCGTATTTTATTAGTGAAACTGAATACTTGAAATTCAACAGACCCTTTGTTTTCTTCTTTTTCGTCTTGCAGAATAACTGAAATAAATGAATTTTTGACCATAAAAAAATTCTTCTATACTTTTTATTTTTTTTTTTTTTTTATTTTACCGATCAGGAAAAATAATAATTATTATTATATTATGTTATGATTATGTCAGTCATTTTAATCTGATATAAACAAAAGTTTAGATTTATTCATACTTTTTTATTCTATCGAAATCCCATTTTTTTTTTCAAACATAAAATGGGATTTCGATAGAATAAAATATAATCATTCACGAAAGAGAGTGATTTTTTTTTTTTTTTTTACTTAATTAAAGATTCTACTAATTGATTATTCCTAGATCCAAAAATAAATCAATATCAGGTACTAAAATGTAACATAACATATGCATATGTACATCTTTCGCCATATATCAAATATGTTATGTCAGGTGATATATAGGAAATATAATATTAGTTTATTAACTTATTCTGGATTGGGGATACATATATATCCTTGACATACTAAAACAACTGCTGTTATGGGTATCAAACCAGTAACGATTCATACAAGCTAAATCCTCTAATCGGTAATTAGGCCAAAGAAATAATTTTAATTTAATAAAGTTGTTTGCATCTCTATTAAGATGCTTGTCCTCATTAAAAAATTGTCCACAGTTTATTATTTTGTTTTCGTTGCAAAATTGTGGATTTTTATCTATATCATTCCAATTCCAGAAATTGAAACAAATTAGAATTCTCAACTCTCTCCGACGTCGATGAGATAGAATATGTTCAGGAACAAGAAAATTAGAATTATTTTTTTTTTCTTCATTCACAGGCATATCGCTATGTTGTGCAATGGATTTGTCTAAATTATTCTTATCAACATTTCGTTTTTTTATGAATTTTTTATTAGTTTTCACTTTATCTTTACCTTTATCAACTAATGAAATACTTATGGTTTGATAGATAATAAATTGCCCATCCCTTTTTATAGATAAACGAACTGGTTCGATAATTAATATTCCTCTTTTTATCAATTCTGTAAGAACAAGATCCTTTTGAATCAGCATTACATCCAGACACATTTCTCCTCTTTGAATAGAGGATATAGCAATTTGCTTTGCATTTGTCAATCTAAGTAAGAGACAATATACCTTAATATTATTGATCATTCTTTGACTCAAAGAATCATCCCATCTTAATTGAAAAAGGAAATATTTTTTTAGTAATAAATCTAGTTCTGCTTCCTTGATCTTCTTAGATTCTTTTTTATTTCTACGTTTTTTAATGTCTGATCCCGCGTAATTATCTTCAACATCTTTTTTTTCGTTTTGTTTTCCTAGATCATATCCAAGATATTTTGGATATTGTTGTTTGTTTTTTTCTTGGTTAGAATTTTCTAAATCAATATATTTTTTTTGATTAGATAATATGGGAAGGTTTTTTTTTTTTTTTATGTTGATGTTTTCATATTGACTAATTTTTTCATTTTTATGAAAATCTAAAAGAAGAAATTGGATTGGTATAATCCATGGTTTAATTTTATATGTTTCAAAAAGTAGCACAAATTCTGGTAAGAACCAAGATTTTAGTTTTGCTATGGTAGGATTATGATATAACCTTTTTTGATTCATTCCCATCCAATCAAAAAAGTTTTTTTTTTTCTTGTATAAGTTGATTTCTTTATGAAACGAAATATCTTTCTTTTTCATTTTGTTTTTATACTTATTAGTTTGAGTCTTAGTTTTTTTATTAATCTTGATACCAATATGGGCATTGGTCCAAGTCTCGATATCAATATTTTTTATAAGACAAAAATGGAGAATTTTACAATCAAAATATTTTCTATCCCGATTTATATTCGTATCAATAGGATATCTTTCCTCTAGATAATCATTAATAGTTGTACTTACCAATAGATAAAATGCGTCAGGTTTCGATGTATTGAAATTATATAGATATGAAATCTCCCGGTTCTCCTTTACTTGTACTGTTGATCCATAAAAATAGGAGTTTTTCTTATCCCCATAATTAATATATTCATAATTCATATATTTATGTGATAAAAGATCATATCTGTAGTGTTTTTTAACCAATTTTTTTTTTTTTTTTGTGAACGAAACCGTTACGAAATAATCTTCTTTTACATAATGACTTAATTGGTCTTTTTTGTTTTCATATGAATTAAATTTAATTGAGTCTTTATTTTTAATCATACGAAGTTGATTGACTCTATTTCGCCATTTTTTCGGGACTAATCGAGACCATTTGATCCGGGAAAAATTGTATTGATAAAAACCCTTTAACCAGTTTTTCCAGTTAGTCATTCCAGACTTTTGAATTTTATTATGCCTTGATTTGTAATCAAATAGTCCTCGTGTTATACAATAATCCTTTATTTTATCCCTAAGATAATAATGGGTTTCATGATCTTGAAATATATATTTCAAGTTATACTTGTTAAGTAATTGGGTTTGTGATAATTTGTAAAATACATATGCTTGGGACAAGCAAGTATAACTATTTAAATTTTTATTACTAATATTAGTATTTGAAACCCACTTTTTTATAGTTGAAATAAAGTTCATTCTATTTGGATTTATTTCATCAATTTTTTCTTTATTTGTTTCATGGTTGTAAGTGTATTTATTGATAATTTTTTTTGTTGATTCAAAAAAAACTTGTATATTGATTCTGGGAATGTTTATGGTACATAGCAAGATATCCATGTATATTTTTTCAATGAAAAATTTTATAAAAAAATGTGATTTACGTATTAATCGTATATTGTTTCTTTTTAATATCTGCCAACTAGATTTCTGTGATTCTGATCCTTTTCTTTTATCATCATAGGTTAAAACTGTTTTTTTATTGTCTTTTGTGATTTGTTCTATTTGATTCTTGGTTGTGATTATCCTATCATAAAGATCTTTCATTTTTTTTTCTATGAGTGAATAATTTGTCCAATTCATAGATCGAATTGGTATGGTCCATTCATGGTTAATTTTATTATTTATTTTTGAATCTTTTCCATTTTTATTTGGTTTATATACTTTCACCTTCTTCAATTCAAATGAAAAAATCGGATTGACTTTTTCAAGTTCTTTCATTATTCGCTTTATAACAAGAACTGTTTTGATGACCCATCCCTTTTTTTTTTTTGAAATTTGTAGAGACCATTTTCCTCTTTCCTTTAAGACCCTTAGAACGAGAAAAAATTGTTTTTTTAGCTTTATAATTTTTCTTTCGAGTTCTTTAAAAATGGGTTCAAAAAAAGAAAGTCGTTTTCGGGGAGAACCAAAGGGAAGTTCCGCTTCCATTCCCCATACTGTTAAAAAAGAAAAATTGTCTTTTTTTACTTGTTTTTTCATTGAATCTCTATAATGAGATCGTACCTTAGATCTTTGTCTTCGCCAAGGTTTCAGACAAAAAGGAAATAAAATCTTTATCTGAATTCCGTCTGTTAACCAATCTTTTGGAAATTCTGTTTCTGATAATTGAACACCATTATAGGTGCACTTAATGTGCATTTCTCGATTCCATTCCTTCAAATCCTCGTACCATTCAGGAAATTGGAATAATAACATACGGCCCATATTTTTAGCTATTATCAATGAAGGTAATACAATATATTTTCTAAGAAAAGATTGTGTTACTAACATCAAACCTCTTATTCCTTGAGCAAATAGAATGCTATCCCAAGTTTCTGCTATTGTTATTCGATCATTTTCCTCTTTTTTTTCCTGTTCTTTTGTCCCTTCTTTATCAAAATCACAAGAAGAATCGGAAATTTGCGATTCCGATTCTTTACCGACTCCATTTCTAAAAATGAAATTTATCATTTCAGAAAGATCAAAAGAATCAAAAAAAAATATTTTGTTTATTCGATCCAAAAAAAGCGGGGAATTAGCATTTGCTTGAAACATTTCCCAAGTAACCGTTTTGCGTCTTTGAGCACGCATGGATCCTTTTATTATATCCCGACGAAAATCTGATTGTTGCGAGTAACGTATCAAAGCCACTTCTTCTGCTTCATTATTATTACTAGTATTATTAATACTAGTAACAGAATTAGTATTTTGATTGTTATCAGTATAAATTACCACCCGTTTGGCTTTTCTTGAACGAATCTCATGATCTTCCGTCGATTCTTCCTCATCTTCTTCCTCCAGCTCTTCACTAAAAAAATCATCGG